GCACGCGGGAGATCGCCGTCAGCGCAGTGCTCCGAATAGAGAAGATAGGCGGGGAAGCACTGTGGCAGGCTCACTACTCTGGCCATCCAACGCTCTAAGAGCCAGTATTCCGTCTAGGCGAATAGTATTAGAATCATATGGAGGGTTAACAGGGGATTGATTACGCTTATCTGCATTGTTATACATAGCATTGTTTCCTATCACAACGTTAATATCCTCTCTTAGCCATCTATATGCTTGCATATAGATATCCCCCCCCCTATGGCATATCTATTAACCCCCCTCCGTTGGTTATGAGGCATGCTTAGTTACTGCTATTTGAGTGGGGAGGGCTATAGATACTACAGAAGGCCGCACCTGCGCCTTAAGCCCCCCCCCCTTTTTTTCCTTAGATATAAGGGTTTGTCCGACCCCATAGAACAAATGGAGATAGTTATTACGGTATCAAAAGTTCGACATGTGTATCCTAGGAGAGGCGCATTCCTGCTACGTCCCCTGAGCGTTCCTCTCCCGGGGAGGAGTACAACTCTAGCTGTTTTATCCCGCTTCTGGTTGCTATGCCACAAGTAGACAAGTAGGGAGAAGGCCCAATACTACTACTGATACTGACGCTACCCTAATGTCCAGAGCCTGTGTGTGCGGGGGCCTTCTCGAGTGGGACTATGGGATGCCGGTCTTTATAAGGCATCCAAATAAAATAGGCTCTACCCCTTTTTCCCTTCTCGTCACACCAGCGATCAAACCAACTAGGAATCCCCGCTAAAACGGATGCTATCCATAATTTGTGTACTGCCGTAGACAGCTTGACCTCCCTCAGCTCGTGTGGTACAATCCCTTTCCTCTGTAGCCCAAACTTCTAATTCGGCTCCCGGAACGGAAGGGAGGGGGGGAGTGCAACGGGGCTTGACTAATGGTTCGTCACGGAACAAGCTAACGCTCACTAAGACACAACTATCAAATTAGAAAACCTACTAACTTCTTTTCCTCCGTTTTTTTCTTCCTTTTAGATCCCCTTTTTCTTGTTGCTAGCTTTGTGGCATCATCACCAGTAAACTGGAAAGAATCATCAGATCCTTCTCATTGCCTGAGGATCGATTCTTTATTTCTTAGTTCACCTAATTAAATTATTAATGATATTGTATTGGATAGCTCGTTAGGTTGACGAATCCTACTCAGGTAGCTCTGTCGGAACGAAATGAAGAACGAGAGAGTGAGTGCCTCTGAATTCCTTCCCGAGAAATGATTAATGATGTGGATAAGCTGATACCGACTCGTCAATCTCCTCCATATTCAATCCGCCTCATATTACTAACGCAAAGGCGAGAAACTCGTTGCATCGGTAAACCCATGCATCAATCTGAGAGATTTCCCAGTTCTATATTTGCGTCGCCTTCTCGCAATCCGGGGGTACAAGGGCAAAACAAAACAAAATGAACTCGCAAGAAGATTTATTCCCTAAATTGATTTTTGTACTTGTAGTCATAAGCGATTGGGCCCCCAACAGTAATTGAATGACGAGGAGCCGTATGAGGTGGGAATCTCATGTACGGTTTTGTATAGCGACTTTGTAGCTGTCGACTATTTCACAACTACACCAAAAAAACCCAACTCTGCCCTACGTAAAGTCGCCAGGGTTCGCTTAACCTCCAAGTTTGAGGTAACGGCTTACATACCAGGTATTGGACACAATTCGCAGGAACATTCGGTGGTCCTGGTGAGAGGCGGAAGGGTCAAAGACCTACCCGGCGTTAGATATCACATCGTTAGAGGAGCCTTAGATGCTGTAGGAGTTAAAGATCGTAAAAAAGGGCGTTCCAGTGCGTCGCAGAGCATTGTCCCAACTCGTATCATCGCAATGATTCCGTATCAGTTGTTCTGATATGTTAAATGTGTAGCCGACCCAGCATTGCCAGGGGACTGAAGCCTGCTACTGTAAAGATTGACTATTACCCATCTTTTTGCATGAGACAACTTGGTGTCTAAGGTGTTTTACTCTAGCAGGTGAAGTTGAGTTTTACCCGTACTCCTACCTAAGGAGTCTTTCCCCTATGGAACAGGTTCGGGTTAGGACTACGACTCTTCGGCGGAGACTTTGTCTACATCTACCGATTGGATTAGGAAACCTACGGACATTACTGGTAAGATCACTGAATTGCGAGATCTCCACTTCCCATACCTATTTCTCCCTTCTCCGTGGAAGAAGAGGAGACGGATGCTCAATGTGCAATGAGTAAATATGATTTGCGTGACGAACAAAAATTAGTTGAAAACGTAGTTGTTACTCAATCATATGGAAAGCTGTATCCGGCGAAAGTCGCACGTGCAGTTTGGGGGGAGATCCCTCACTAACCGGTGGATCCACTCTACAATATGGAGTGAAGAAGCCAAAATAGTAGCTTAAGACACCGCTGGGAAGGAAGAAGAAAGATTGCTTGAAGTCTTTGTAAACTCGTGGTACATCGGAGCAGTGTCGTGAACGAAATTAGAAATATCGAATCGGATCCAATTTATCGCAATCGATTAGTAAACATGCTGGTTGATCGTATTCTAAAAAACGGCAAAAAATCACTAGCTTATCAGATTTTCTATCAGGCTATGAAGCGGATTAGATAAAAGACAAGTAGGAACCCACTGTCTGTTCTGCGACAGGCAGTGCGTGGGGTAACTCCCGATGTAGTTACAGAAACCAAACGTGTAGGTGGATCAACTTATCGAGTTCCCGTTGAAGTAGTACCTGCAAAAGGAAAAGCATCGGCCATCCGGTGGTCATTGATCGCGTGTCGAAAACGCTCAGGTCGAAGTATGGCTTTAAGATTGAGTGATGAATTGATGGATGCCGCCAGAAATTCCGGTAGTGCCATACGGAAAAAGGAGGAGACTCATAAAGTTGCGGAAGCTAACAAAGCTTTTGCCCACTTCCGTTAGTTTTGTTTAGATTAGTTCCAATCCACAACAAAAACAAAAAGTGGATTGGAGCAAGGATCGGGGAGTCAAAAAACACTACAAAGAAATGGATGATTGAGAGGTTGACGACTATTTCCTTCTCAGTTCGTTAATTCTTGCAATATCTGCAATACGTTGGTCGATGCGAAGCTGCGGAGTGCTTCGTTCTTGAAAAGGCTTAGTAATTAGGGTTAGGAGCGTGCATCATTTAGGAGAGAAATCTCATTCCTCTCCTTCCCTTGTTTTAGGAAATCCAGGTTGTGAAAGGAGTAACAAAAATATCGAGATACGGGGAAGAAGCTTCTGTATCCGGTAATTCTAGAGACTCAATCAATTTTGGTTGACACAGATATCTTTTTGTGATACAATACAAAATAACAGGCTTACTAGCCTGGGGAATCACTAACTCCTTTTCGAAAACCGAGAATTCTCATGACTGCAACTTTAGAACGACGCGAAAGCGCAAGCCTATGGGGTCGCTTCTGCGACTGGATCACCAGCACCGAAAACCGTCTTTACATCGGATGGTTCGGTGTCTTGATGATTCCCACCCTACTAACCGCAACCTCCGTATTCATCATCGCTTTCGTCGCAGCTCCTCCTGTAGATATTGATGGTATTCGTGAGCCTGTTTCTGGTTCTTTGCTATACGGTAACAACATTATATCCGGTGCTATCATCCCTACTTCTGCAGCTATTGGGTTACATTTCTACCCAATCTGGGAAGCAGCTTCCGTCGATGAATGGCTTTACAATGGTGGTCCATACGAACTGATCGTTCTTCACTTCCTACTTGGTGTAGCTTGCTACATGGGTCGCGAATGGGAACTAAGCTTCCGTTTAGGTATGCGTCCTTGGATTGCTGTTGCTTACTCAGCTCCAGTCGCAGCTGCTGCCGCCGTCTTCCTGATCTACCCAATTGGTCAAGGAAGTTTTTCTGACGGTATGCCTCTGGGCATTTCCGGTACTTTCAATTTCATGATCGTTTTCCAGGCTGAGCACAACATCCTTATGCATCCTTTCCACATGTTGGGTGTAGCTGGCGTATTCGGCGGCTCTCTATTCAGTGCTATGCATGGTTCTTTGGTAACTTCCAGTTTGATTAGAGAAACCACTGAGAATGAGTCTGCCAATGCAGGTTATAAGTTTGGCCAAGAAGAAGAGACTTACAACATTATAGCTGCTCATGGCTACTTCGGTCGTTTGATCTTCCAATATGCTAGCTTCAACAATTCTCGTTCTTTACACTTCTTTTTAGCTGCCTGGCCCGTAGTAGGTATCTGGTTCACTGCCTTAGGCATCAGCACTATGGCATTCAACCTGAATGGTTTTAACTTCAACCAATCCGTGGTTGACAGCCAAGGCCGTGTTATAAACACCTGGGCTGACATCATAAACCGTGCTAACCTAGGTATGGAAGTCATGCATGAGCGTAACGCTCATAATTTCCCCCTAGACTTAGCTTCTGTCGAAGCCCCTTCTATAGACGGGTAATATCCGTCTGGTTATGCAGCACAACTGGATACCAAACCCTGGAGGGTTTGGTATCCACTGAAAAAAGAAGTAGAGAGGACTGGTTCGTACGGTAGAACGAAAAGAGAAGAGGATAACGTCCCGTCACAATAAATATCACGGTCAGCAGTTTCCCACCTCAAATCGAGAAGAATGAAGAGTTAAACTATCGGGATTTATTAATAAATCGGGAAGAGTTATTAGTTTGATTTGCAAAAAGTTTACAACCCTTCAACCTTTGAATAAGTTAGGAGTCCATTCCCCATTTCGCAGATTCTATGTTGTCTTGTTAGATCTATGGAGTTGATATGGCTTGTGTATCAATCAAAGAATCATCTATCTAGTTTAACGAATGGACCTCGGTCACCTTCGAAGAACTCCTCAACAAGTGACAGAAAGAAGGGGCGGACGTAGCCAAGTGGATCAAGGCAATGGATTGTGGATCCATCACGCGCGGGTTCAATCCCCGTCGTTCGCCCATCCGGGGGGAATCACTAATACCGGTCCGCTCGCTTATAACTTGGAACGGAAAGGATTTGTTGAGTTGGGTGGGATATATGTGGGTTAGATAATGACATCGTAGGATTCCCAATCTCATTGCAATCTTCGATGCGGCTATTTACGGAAATAACCAGACTCGACTGATAGAATCTTTTCATACCATCTTGAAATTCTCAAGATTCTCCATATAATATAATAAATATGGAGAATAGGTAGAGAAATAGTCTCGGAACTAATAAGGGAAAGAAACTATGATGAGAAAGATGGTAGAAGAACGAGTAGGAATAAGGGGCCCAGATTCTTCATCTGAGGTTTGGGACTTCGTCGAAGTCGATGCATTAAAGTACTTCTCCGAATCATTGAAAAACCAACATCTCGAAGAACTTGTAGTTAGTCCGGTTTCCACTACTAAACCTTTTATCAGATTATCTGACTTTTGATTTCTAAGTTCACTGTTTGTACGTAATCTTCGTCATTCAGTAATGAGGGGTAGTAGCGTCATCCTGGAAATGTTGATGTTGCTGTCAATACCAATTTTCATGCATTCATTAAGTGACAAGGATTCGATCGAGAGAAGTTTTGTATTAGCAAAAGCCAGTAATGGAGGTTACGGGATAAGAAAGAAACATACAGAGGATTCTGACAATTATCCCTACGATTGCTTCCTCCTATTCGAGAGATTCTTCTCTCTTAGAAGAAATGGGAAGGGAAGGGTACCAGCTCCCTACTCCTTAGGTTCAAACAAAGAGATTGGAATCTCTGCGGATTCTTCAGAGGAGGAGATTAGCATTCGTTATGATGATGTGACGATTCCCTTGCTTTCCGGTAGATGGAAGGCACGTATAACAAAGGATTTATTTGGCGGGGATAGATTCAAGGATGAATCTGAAGAGATTCAAATGGTTGGTGGGGGTAGGCTTTTGAAAGATTTGCTTATGTTTTTCAAATCCTATAAGCTTTTCATAGTTTCCAACAGCGGAAGTGACTGCCACCAAAACAATTCAGAGTCGCCGCCTCTCTGCGAAATTCGTAACAGCCAAGATCTGGGTGGGCTACAAGCAATACGGCTTGGAAACGATTCATTAAGTCCCGTAGTATTGGACCTCTTTAAAAGAGCGTTACTCGAATCCGCAGATTCCGTCGATCGCCGAAGGAATAGATCGGCGTTTTCCTCTGAGCAAGAAGCCTTTTCCAACTTGTCTTTGTTTCTGTCTTATGAGAAAACGAAGTTGTTTTGCAACTCTATATCCGAATTAGATTATGGAGAAGATAGGAAAGTCTTTCCTGTTCTATACGCTTATCCACAAGTTAGTAATCCATTAATCAACCAACTCACTGACTTCCTTCTCAGAATTGGGAAATCAAACCTTCTTTGGGGTGGGGAAAGAAATATTTATGTTAGTAATAGCATCAAATCCGAGAAAGGATCTTCTCCATTGGAAATGGGGACAAATATGCCGTTTACCAAAATATCTGGCAAGAAACCTAGGTTAGCAAGTAGCGGATACTTCGACTTCGATGATATTCTCCCAAACTGTTTTAAAACATCTCTCAAGATACCTAAGGAAACAACTAATCAAAATGAGATTACTAATCTTCTAAACAAACTGGAAGGAGGAGGGAACCTAGATTCGAGATATTCTCCAGTTAGATTATATGGGCAAAATAGAATCATACCTATCTACTTTACATACATATATCTTCTCCACGATTATTTCTGCACGTTATCCACTGACTATTTCTCCCGACTCAACTATTGGTTGGATGGCCCTACGGGTGTAGGAGAATACACCAGTGTGACACGAATTGCAACTGAACAAACAGTATTCAAGTGGAAGGATTACGTAGAGTGTCTATCAAATGAATATGTTACCTTTCGGATTGGTGAGTGTAGGAATGTCCAATCCAATATGGATAAATGGCTCAATGCGACGGCGATTTTCTCTGTCGGGAAACTCTTGCGAAAAGCAATGATGTACAAATTGGAGGGATTTATATGCCGTATGTCGATAGTGGGAGACGGGTTGCTAAGTACTACTGGCGTCAGTCTACGTAGTACCAATCGACATACCAAGAGATATCTTCACCGATTTCTCAATATGTTATTTATTTCTGAAATGATTGTTGCTGGGGCTACTCACCATAAAGCTATGATAGATACCATCGCTTACTGTATCGAGAAATTGGACGACATAGATGTTGAGAAATTGAACAAGATGGATCATATTGAGCATGGTTTTCTCTCAGGTTTAGTCGATGGTTACATTGACCAACAGATACTTTCTTTCAAAACAACTCTTGAAGAAAGAAAAAGTTTTCTAGTCGGGTTTAAACCGTCAATAGGCTCTTCGACCGCACTAAAACCTGCGTCGAATTCCACCTTTCTCGGGTTGCCTCGCATCGAAGATATCCGAGCAGGATTCTCGAGTGAGGCTCTTTCTATTATGGGTAGGCAGATTTGGAATCTTTTTCTGTATGATTTAGGTCGGACTTCAATTAGGAATATTAGTGGGGGTAGCCCAAAGAACATTTCCGATCAAATGAATGAGAGAAACGACTCACCTATACGTAGCCGAAACAACTTCATCCCAAAAATCGAAGGGGGTTTCTTAGTCAGAAACTGCAGCAGTAGTTATCTCAACGTGTTAGAAAACTTTTCTGTGGGCTCCAATGAGAAAGTCATCTCACCTGATATCATCTCATTGATTCATCCCCAACCGTCAGATTCGTTATCATCCAATTTCTCGAAACAAACGGTAGGGGAGGTATCTGGTCACTTACTCACGTTAATTCAATTTATGTCGCCTAATCTGTATGAGTCTGCGACGACAGTAACTCATTTAGATGGACTTCGCAATTCTATCTTGCATCTGAATGGGTTACTGGCAAGTTTGAGCTCATCCCCCGGTAAAGCGACAGACTCATTCCTATCCTCGTGTAGTAACGATGGAGTTTCTTTAGGGGAGGCGTCGGTAAACTCCGACTCGTGGTCGGATCATCAGCGAACCCAACCTCGTCGGAATCTGGTATTAGATCGATTCGATTCTGAGAGATTTTTAAAAGATGGATTAGACTCGGGAAATGATTCCATCGGGAATCGAGTCCATCAAAACGGTTTGTCTAGTGATTATTTCTGGGAACCGGAGGAATTGGATACACCTTATTGGTCGCTAAGATTCTCATTATGCAATGACGTACCATCGATATTTCTAGCGAGAGCTTTTGGTTTTGGGAAGGAGGTTCTTCGCAAAGATGTGAGGTTCGCAGATTCATCTGCCCGGGAAAAAGATACTCGCCCGTTCCATTTCATCAATTTTAATGAATTATCAAAAGATTTGAACAGATATAAGATCTCTTGGATCTTCTGGAAAGACAGTATCGGCGAAAAATGGGGCTTATTGAGAGATTATATACCCCTGTTTTTCACCCCTACCTGGTGGAGATACTTCTGCGCTCTAATTGGAGAAACATATCCAGAAATAATACTTAAGAGAAATCACGATTCAAATCATGATCTTCCTAAGATTTTTGGAGGGATTGCTGGGGATTTAGGAAGTGGCGCACAAGGTTATTTACTTCAAAGCCTGCAAAGGTTAGGATTGAGATTCGGAAGCCATTCTATTAACACTATACCATCCGAGACCGATCTTCTCATTCTCAGAAAAATCCCTAACGAAGCGGAGATGTTACATCTGGGGGAATGGTCGGTATCTCAATTTCCCAATAGGCCTATCTCCTATTGCTACATCCTTTCAATATTATTTGTTCTCGCCTCATTGAAACATCCTTTGTCTGCCGTTTCGGGTTCCAATTCCTTTCATTCGTGGAAACGTTTCGATACTATTGAATATTTAACAGACCCGATGCGTAGATCCTATTTAAAAAAGGTAATGTATTCCCCCCCGACAAGCTAAATGTTAACTAGAGATCTACTGATTCATTCTTTGAATAGATTCTTGAATTATGTAAGTAATATCATCTTTTTCCTTCTCGTGAAGAATGAACTTGATTCATGGATATTTCGTAGGGAAAGCTCTGATATTTTAGAGAGTAAGAAAGAACTACTGACTCAACATTTAGTAACGACTCAGATGCTCTACAGGTATGCATCGAGATCCAAATCCAATTCTGATTTGTTGAGCAACAATATCTTTCATGAACCTTACCTACAAGGAAGATCCAATGTTTTGGCATACTTACTTCAATTCTGGCAAAATGATCTATTGGGTCACAAGATTCGTAAGTTAGATCCTGCGGAGAAGTGGGCTTTTTCCGCCCTTGGAAGAAATATTGTATTTTCAGCAACAACAAGGCGGAGAGAGAATTTACTAAATATGCCATGTCGTGACATACCTATTTCACTCCAATCGGGATTATTGCTACCTAAAGGAATCTTACTAGTAGGACCTGTAGAAACTGGCCGATCCTCCATCATTAGAGATGTAGCATTCAACTCCTACTTTCCCGTGGTGAAACTCCCATTAAAGAATTTCATATACAACCGATCTTTCTTCAGATTCAGAAATGTACGTGGGAATTTCATTTCGAAAGAGAGCGTACACAGATTAGATATCGTCTTCGAAATAGCAAGAGAGATGTCTCCCTGTACACTATGGATTCAAGATATTCATGAATTGAATATTTGTCGTTCGTATAATAAGCTAGAAGCTGATCCCAAATTCTTACTTTGCCGAATCTTGAAGAGTATTGGTCACAAGCTCGGCAACTCCGACATCCGCGCGAACGTCGTTATTGCCACCACTCACGTGCCTGCGAGGATAGATCCAGCTTCAGTAGCTCCGAATCGGTTAAGCTAATTAATAAATCTTCGGAAGTTCAATGGGCGTCAACGTCAGAAAGAATTGTCGATCCTATTACGTATCAAAGGTTTTGAGATAAGGGCTAATCCGTCTCTTCTTGAGAGTACTGTGTCTGAAACTGCAGGTTATAGTAAACGAGATTTCTTTTTTCTCGCTAATGAAGCGTTATTAATAGGTACTTCCAAAAGGGAAAAGTTTGTATGTGGGAACACAATTGGATTAGCTTTGCATAGGCAACATTCGACTGTTAGTGATATGGGCAATGGGATGGGATCTGATTCTGAATGGGAAATCTCTTCCTACAAGATGGCGGAAGCCACTCCGAGAAATAGTTTGATAGATCTTTTTCTCACAAATATCCCATTTATTGGTCGTGACGCGTTAAAGATGCGATTTTATTACTTGTCTAACTGGTATGTGGAACCTTTAATAAATGAATCAATAATTGATGAATTCACTATGTTTTCGCATCTCCTAGAGGTACTAGCCAAATTAGTAGCTCACGATTCGTTCCAAATGGATATGGGGAAAAAAGAGAATCTCACGGTTCTCAACAAACTTGTAGAGAATGACTTAAACCTAGCTTGTGGTGTCCTAGAAAACCTCCCAACTAAATTCTCAGGTCCAGAGATTCCTAAGGCCGGGAATCGACGCTGTAATAGTTTTCCTCTCCCCTTTCCTATTGGAAAACCCAACTATTGCTCAGGTGTAACTTCCCCAAGTCGCTCTTGCAAATCTATGAGAAGAGGGAGACTGAGTAGTCTAACCGATTTCGAGATGCAACAGTCACCCGAATTAAGAAACTCGACGACAGAGATATCGCGTGACATTACTTGGTCCCGCAAGGCTTGGCGTCTCCGTTTCCTGCGAAGCGGAACTTACCAATTGATCAGGGTATTATCCGAACCCAACCATTTGTATAACTTAATTCTGCTTTACTACAATCAGAATTACATACCCCAACAAGATTTCGAATTCAATAAGATTAAAGGGGAAAAAAGTAAGTGGTGCGAGAAAAGCGGGTATCTTTTCAGCTTCGAGAAATCTGTCACTGATGGAACAGATAACTCCATCAAAAGATTGGAAAACCGATTAGATAACTTGTTGTTACGTGAGCAATTTCTCGAATTGGGAATCTCTGGCGACTCATCTAATGAGTATGAAACACATTGCGATCGATCTCATGAAACAACTCGACTCTTTGGGGGGCGCTTCATCTGGGACCCCATGCTTCTGTTCCAGCCAGACCCTAACATTCCTCCCTCGCGCCGCAACTTGTTGTCGACAAAAGAACTGGCACGGAGGCTTTACAAAATTTACGGTATGAGAAGGCAGCGCCTTCATAAGATGTCAAATAAGAAAATTAAAGATTTCTTCCTCTATCGCGAAGATAATCCGAAACTGAAACCCGGCTATCGGTGGAAGAATCTCCCTTTGGATGAGGAGGAGCGAGATCCCGGATACATCAGGGAAACCTCTTCTATAGAAATACATCTGCAATATCCACAGCTATTTACTCCCGTTCGTTTGGGTTGCTACGCGGTAGCGGAGGATTTGCCGGAACGATTTCTTCGGTTTAGGCTTCTGGTTCATAGAAACAAATGGATGACACGGAACCGTTACCAATCTCAGGATTTTCTTTTCTATAATATATTACTTGAGACTTATGAATATCTATCCAATCCGTTCCGGTTTGGTAAAGCATCACTGGATCGAACAATCAAAAAATTCCTTCATGAGAGTTCGATGCCATGAAACAACTGTTGTTTTCCCACCTAGATATTCCCCACCCCGTATAAATCTCTAGCCATAGAATTGAAAGCCAAATCAGTAGAAGGAAGATCTATCTTTTCCTTCTACTGATGCGGAAAAGAAAATCTCAGTATTAAGGAGAACTTGGAGACCAGTCACTAGAGAAGTATGATAGGAGTCTATTCACCGAAAGATAGGATTGGGGGTATAGGTTATTCCGGAAGATTTCTGCCAACTTAGAGATCTTTTGTACTCCCGACTTGACTTCTTAATTTGATCAGTCCAGTGATTGGATACACCGGATTTATTCGAAGTGGAAACTAAACTAAAAAAAAGAAAACAATGTCTCAAGTAGATCTTTGTAGCTACTCAGGGAGGGGTAGGACGCGTCACCAGTATTCCCGTCTCCATTCGTTATTGTTGAGGCTTGAAGTAGGCATTACGGTCCAACGCGACTTGAGTTGGCATATGTATGAAATGAAACTCTACTATTCCTATTACTTTACTGGGGGTTTTCGACGTAGATACGAATCTCCCCGGATAGGATTCGAACCTACGACCAATCGGTTAACAGCCGACCGCTCTACCGCTGAGCTACCGAGGAAAATATCAGTCCCAGAAATACCTCCCTTACGGGAGACAATTATCTGGAAGGAGTTAAGCTTTCTCTGCCATTTCATAAACTTCGTGTAGCCCTAACTCCCATTATAGTGAGGGGCAGTAGCGATAGCAATCCCATTCGAATAGAAAAGCCCCCGACTCATGTGCATGGGAGGGGGGGGTCAATCGGCCGAGACAAGGTCAAGATCAACCTCACAATCCCCCCCTATGATTCGCATTGATCAATCAACCATCAACGGTTTCTATTCCCCCCTCCCAAGAGGCGTAGTAGAATAGGATAGTCGCAGGATTCTCTCTCCACCTTCATTTCCAGATCATGGAAGAAAACTATTTGAGATAAATAGGGAGAATAGGGGAAGCAAAAAGAAAATAGAGAGATGGGGGAATATGCAGGAGAGTCGGGAGAAATCAATGCGAATTGGAGCTTCGTGAGACGAAAATAGCAGTTTATGGCAAAGGGGGGATTGGGAAATCAACAACTAGTTGTAATATCTCCATAGCATTAGCTAGACGAGGAAAACGGGTATTACAAATAGGATGTGATCCAAAACATGATAGCACATTTACATCAACAGGATTTTTAATCCCAACAATTATCGATACTTTACAACTAAAGGATTACCACTACGAAGATGTATGGCCTGAAGATGTTATTTACAAAGGTTATGGTGGCGTAGACTGTGTAGAAGCTGGTGGACCTCCTGCAGGAGCTGGATGTGGAGGTTATGTTGTGGGAGAAACGGTAAAACCATTGAAAGAATCAAACGCTTTTTATGAATATGATATTATTTTATCTGACGTTTTAGGAGATGTTGTATGTGGAGGATTTGCTGCTCCTTTAAATTATGCAGATTATTGCATAATTATAACTGATAATGGATTTGACGCTTTATTTGCGGCAAATCGTATTGCAGCTTCAGTACGAGAGAAATCACATACGCATCCTTTGCGATTAGTGGGTTTAATAGGAAATAGAACATCTGAAAGAGATCTCATTGATAAATATGTTCAAGCTTGTCCTATGCCCGTACTAGAAGTATTACCCTTAGTAGAAGATATTCGAATATCAAGAGTGAAAGGGAAAACCTTATTTGAAATGGCTGAAGATCAGTCAAAGCTAATTTATGTATGTGATTTTTACCTGAATGTGGCAGATCAAATCTTATCCGAACCCGAAGGAATTGTACCAAGAGAAATACCGGATAGAGAATTGTTTAGCTTATTATCCGATTTTTATACAAATAGTTATAAAAACATAAGTAAAATTGCTTGTAACCAACAAGATATTCATACGGACTTTACTATTATTTAGGAGAAAAAAAAAGACGAAAAATGTTTCTGTAAATGAAATCTTAATACATAATCGTTAAATCTAAGGGAATAATTCCATGAAAACTCTGGAAGGTTTAGCTTTCGAATGTGAAACTGGTAATTACCATACTTTTTGCCCAATTAGTTGTGTAGCTTGGTTATACCAAAAAATTGAGGATAGTTTTTTCTTAGTAGTGGGTACAAAAACCTGTGGTTATTTTCTACAAAATGCTCTCGGAGTAACGATCTTTGCAGAACCTCGCTATGCAATGGCAGAATTGGAAGAAGGAGATATCTCAGCTCAATTAAATGATCAAAAAGAATTGGAAAGGATATGCCTACGTATAAAAAATGATAGAAACCCAAGTGTAATAGTTTGGATCGGTACGTGCACCACAGAAATAGTGAAAATGGATTTGGAGGGTATAGCACCAAAGGTAGAGAAACAAATAGGAATACCTATTGTCGTTGCGCGAGCAAATGGATTAGATTACGCCTTTACACAAGGCGAAGATACTGTATTAGCTGCAATGGTACATCGGTGTCCAGAATATAAAGATTGTAATAAAAATAGTAAAGAGCAAAATAAAAAATCACCCGAGTTTGAAGTGCAAACGATCTCAAATAAAGAATCTAGTTTTGACCAAAATCGATTAACAAGATCCAATCTAGTACTTTTTGGTTCTCTACCTTCAAGCGTAGCCTCGCAATTAAGCTTAGAGTTAAAGCGTCAATCAATTTCTGTTTCAGGCTGGTTACCTTCTCAGAAGTATAGTGAATTACCCGGGTTAGGAGAAAACGTTTACGTTTGTGGGGTAAATCCTTTTCTTAGTCGTACGGCAACAACATTAATGCGTCGAAAAAGATGCCAATTAATTGGGGCACCTTTCCCCATTGGCCCTGATGGGACACGGGCTTGGATCGAGAAGATTTGCTCGGTTCTACAGGTTAAAGCAATTGGCTTAGAAGAAAGAGAAAATGAACTATGGAAAAATGTTAAAGATTATCTCCGAGTTATCGAAAATAAATCTGTTTTTTTTATGGGGGATAATTTATTAGAAATTTCTTTAGCAAGATTCTCAATTCGATGTGGAATGATTGTTTACGAGATTGGTATCCCTTATATGGATCGACGATATCAAGCTGCTGAGCTTTTTCTATTACAAAACACATGCCAAAATATGGGTACACCTTTACCTAGGATTGTTGAAAAACCTGACAATTATGGTCAAGTACAACGTATACGTGAATTTATACCAAATTTAGCCATTACAGGAATGGCACATGCTAATCCATTGGAGGCTAGAAACATAGACACTAAATGGTCGGTTGAATTCACATTTGCACAAATTCATGGATCCTCTAATGCACGAGCTATTCTCGAGCTAGTTACTCGTCCATTGCGACGAGATAAAGGTAGTTCCCACTCGTTTTTTCCTAGTTTATCTAAACAAACAATGGAATGTTAAAAGGATTTATCTAATTCTTTTCTATTCTCAGGATTCTGTAACAATTGACAGACAGTCCTTATGAAGAAATAAAAATACATCATTACTAACTAAATTAATCAAAAAGTTTATCAGTTTTTTCTACTGATTAATGACAGAAACTATTCAAATCTTTTCTTTTCCAAAAGAAAAGATTTGTTTTAGGCTAATTGTTTTCAAGATTACTTGAATGGTCACTTATTTTCACATATAATAGTCCCAATATTGGTATACCAATATCGACACAGCAGATGAGAAAAATATGGAAAAGGAAGGGGAAATCGCTTAAAAATGACAATATTAGTTTAGTCGAGTAAAACGGGGATAAATATGTGAAGATCACAATAGGTTTAATTCCCCCATACATTAAAGAAGCTGCAACGAATACAAGTTTATTTCTATTAACACAATTACCTTGTCCAAACGTTGTATACACCTATATTCTACTTGGGTTATACTATGGACTACTTACAACTTTCCCAGTAGGTCCTTCACAGATCTTATTTCTAAGATCTTTTCTTTTAGGTGGAAATTTGAGTGGTTTTGTTTCTCTCAGTGGGTTATTATTAGCACAACTAATAACCATTTTATCAATATATTGGTCACCAATTTACCTACTAGTATCACGACCACATGCATTAACCCTGGCATCAATACCATATACGGTTTTCTTTTGTTTACTACTTAAAGATTTCCCAAATTATCATATATTTCGTCCTACCGTTTCCTTACGTGACTTGAGACTAACGAGATTGTTTTTACTAACTTTCTTATTTCAAATATTGAACCCAATTATGTGGCCAAATCCTGTGTTGATAAGACTTATTTACCTAAACCTATTCAGATATAGTACTAATAAAACCTTTCTAATTGCTAGTTTTATAGGTTGGTTGCTCGGTCAAGTTACATTCAGTTATCTATCTAGACTACTTTTAATTCGTGTGGAAAAGGATTCTCCGGTATTATACCTACTAGCAAAACGCTCTATCTACTTAACTTTTAGTATTGTTTTCATTTCTCAAGGTGTGGCATGTTTAGGCAGAGCTCCGATATCTTTCTGGACCAAAAAGTTTTTAAATGAAGCAGATGATGTAGAAATGAACTTTTGGGATATTGGTGAATATCCGGATCTATTTTGGTGGGTTTTCAAACCTTGGCCTACTTCTTTTTTTGATCCCGCTAGAACCAATCGAAGCAATCGATTCGTCAAAAATAATCGATTTGATAATAATAACAGTTTCTATAAAGCAAGAACATCTACATATTTCTTTGGAGAATCTCTCACAGATGGCAAAAAAAGATTGTCTTTTGTAGCATTACCCAGTTTGTCAATTTTTGAAAGATGGGTATATAGATCAATGACAAAATCCTTTAGATCTACAAGGATTCATCTCCAACAACAAGATTGGGTGTCTAAAAAATTAATAAGAACAGATAATCTTCAAAAAGACTTAATGGTTCGACTTAAACAATTAGACACCCGTTCTATGTTTTCAAAAATGATGATAAAAAGAATTAGATTAACAAGTAAAAGAAAGAGAAGAATACCCCGATCTTATGATCCCCTAGTTAGTAAATATCGTATACGAATCCCAGTCCCACAAACATTTTTGTCAGTAAATGAATTAAGCATGTCCACATGGGAATGGCCTGAGTTCCAATCAAATAGAAAACTGATAAATAAGAAAGTGGAAGGTAGTGGTTTAATTAATACCTTCAGAGATTGGATTTATGCAAAAAAAAGGAAATCGAGGCAAGTCAATGACAATCCCCTACCTTGGGAACCTCTTCCTTCAAGAAGTCAACGTATATTCCAATTTCTCTTTAAAAAACGAGTTTCCTACGATTATGAAATACAAAATATTTTAGAAAAGATTAGATCTTCGTCTCCAACCAACGTTACTTGGGAAGAAATACTAAATCTAGAATATGATGATCAGATATTATTTCTTATTTACCTACAAAACGGATGTTATTACCAAATTGGTTGGACATTTCCAACCACAGCTTTCTCACTAACAAATCTAAAAAGATTGTCAAAGTTAAAGAATAAAATACGTAGACTTCAAAAAGCCGAAGATCTAACCATGGGCCTTGCTCGAACTATTGCACTTTATTTTGCGAATGAAATTGATATTCCAGGAGTAGATGGCGATTTTCGCCATAGAAAGCTTCGAAATATGGGCGGTACTCCTGCGAAAGTGACAACTAACTCAGTGCTGGGAGCAGTGCGATTTGTAAAGCGATATGCAAGAGTCTCTGATTTCCGACGAAGATTATTCAAAGGATCAATGCGTTCCAGAAGACGAAAAACATTGCTTTGGAAACCATTTCAAGATAAGATACGTTCCCCTTTTTTCCTACGGTCGTTGGAAAAATCAATAGTGTCTATTGAACCACGCTCAAAAGCAAATATTAAAGCAAGGTTTAATGATATAAATAAACATGTGGGTTTTGGATCTGAAAAACAGTTATTAAACAATATCCCGATTACCTTACCTCAAGAAAGAGTTCTTATGAATGAGTTGAAACTTATTCGTTCAGCTGTAGCAGCTAGGTCAGACATAGGTTCTATTCATAACGGAAGGGGATATCTGTTAATCTTTCAATCTAAATTTCGAAAGTTTATTAAAATACCAGTGCTTATAGTACTGAAGAGTCTTGGTCGTATCTTATTTCGCCAAAGCTCTGAATGGAAGAAAGATTGGTCAAATTGGAGAAAAGAAGTTCACATTAACTGTACTTTTGATGGAGAAGAATTCTCTCAAGACGAGTTACCTCCCCGTTGGTTAAGGGAAGGTATACAAATAAAGATAATATATCCATTTCATCTTAAACCTTGGCACAAAGACAAGAATCGGAAACAAAATAACCTTTTGCAAAAAGGTTTAATTAAAATTAATTTAAAAAACAAAAAAAAATCGAAGCCAAGAAAACCCAAATTTACTTATTTAACTGTTTTGGGATATCAAACTGATTTACCTTTTGGGACTCTTCAAAAAGAGACTTCCTTTTGGAAACCTATGCGTCGGAAATTAATTAGAATTTGCAAGAAAAGCTTGTCTCGTCGATTTAAACAGGTTTTCCCAATTTTGGACTCTTGGTTTAATTGGGAAAAGGTATCAAATGCGGATCCAAGTACATCAAATCAGATCCATAATATCGCCAAGATCAGACAAAATAAAGAAACGCCATTTGATTATGATTCAACTCAAAAAAATTGGATGATATCCCCTACTCCAGCAGGAAAATGCTTAAATAATAGTAATCTAGGGCAGGCTATAGATACAGCTCTAGAAGATAGTAGATCTATTGCTATTGGTGGGGAAATGCATTCCGTGAACCTTATTGAGAAAGAAATTGTTTCTCCATACCGACTTGAAGAAGTAATAAGAAAGTTAGGGAGAGATGATTTTGTAACAGGCTCTGCAGCTTTTTCCTACAAAGTAACAGAAACAAATGAATTAGATCTTAACATAACTTTACCCAATTTGGTACCAGATAATCCCATGTTAACCGATGTAAATATCATTTATCTGCAAAAACCTGACTCGAACCAACCCGTCGAGATCAAAGAGGCATTATTAAGTTTATATTTCTTTTGTCATGGATTCTTTGAGAGATTTATCTTGATAATAATAGATATGTATCACATAATTGACAAGATTTCAAACTACTATTTAAATGAATTTCTTGCCTTTTATATACAATTGCAAAGAACCTTGCATGACATCAATTATAAAAAAAATCTATTAGGGATAAATTTATTATTACAACTTCAAAAGTCATCTCAAGCTAGTCTCTATGCTGAGTTGTGGGATAGTGGTTTAATGGGTGATTTAAATCTAGATATGGTGATTTATAATGACAAAAGTATTGACCGGTACAAAATAAAAAATCAATGTGATAATGCCTGCAATAATGCTAACAGTACTTCAAATTGCCACCAACCTAAAGCGTACGTAAAAGATAATTTCGTACACTCCAACACCGGCATAGAGATAGCAAATTGTAGAAGTTCTCTTAGAAAAACTAATTATGAGAAAACTAAAAAAACGACCAACCAATTCATGAGTAGAAACGCGATAACCTGTGTTGAAAGATGGGGATTTTTAGATAGATTTAAAAACTTCAGTGAAAATAATTGGAATGAATGGCTAAATTATCTTCAGAGATATAAATTATCATTATCAATGTGGTATAGTATATCGCCCCAAAAATGGAAAGTTCACTTAAGCAAACTAAGTAGTACCAGAAATACTAGCAAAAGTCAGTCCTTCCCAGGTCAATCATATAATTATTCATTATATGGAACAAAAGGTTTCTTCAAACATCGGATTAATAATTTTATTAGACTTCGCAAATCTAGGAATATGTTACAGGCCCTAAGTGATTTTGTGCAAAATGGAGATATAATAAATTCCTCTGTACAACAAGCTGTTATCGAACAAAAGTTTCATCGTAAGATCCAATTACAAATAAGCAGTAAGGGTAGAAGACGCAGGACCAGGAGATTTTTTAACTTTCGAAATCCCGATGTAAAGGGAGCATATAAATTACAATTTAATTTGATATCTTGGTTAGATCTAAATGTTACAAGAACAAAAATCTTTTTCTTTAAAAAAGAAACAAAGGATTTGTTATTGAAGGATAACGATCAATATGATTTAGTATTCGATATAAGTAGTAAATATCAGAAAGTAGTAAATGAATTGTATGAAATAATGTTAGATGAAAGAGAAGAAGCGGATTTCATATTTCGGTGGAAATGGAAATTTGAGTTAGAATTCGAAAAAATTAATAATTTAATTGCTTTAGTAAAAACGTTAGCAGAGGAACACGATCTAATCACACTGTGCTTAAATACTGAAGTGGATTCAGATTTACTAAACTTCTACTTTAGTACATTTGAGACAACAGATAAACTGAATCTTTTTTATACTTTATCTATTGTCTCATCTCATCGTCTATCACTCATATATGACGACCAAGACTTGTTGTTTAAGATACTTCAACCCAACTTAAGGCTTCATCCCATATCTAAGATTAGAATGATAAAACGCCTAAACAAAAAGATATACAACACTAAGTACATTTCAAACATATCAAATCTATTAAACAATTTGAAACACAAGAAGTACTGCATTTATACTATTGACGATCTACTACTACCAAAGCGGCGATGGGAATTCCGATTTCTACGTTGTTTACTCTTATGGGAGAATCCGGATATAGGATTCTCCCCTAAGAGTAATATTTTATTAAAAACTGAACAGACCTGTACTTATAAGAAGTCGTATCTCCATCACGTTCCCGGACCAATTGGAATCCAAAAGATCAAACGTTTTTTGTGGCCAAGTTCTCGTTTAGAAGAAGTCGCTTGTATTAGCAGATTTTGTCTCGGTATCACAAATGGGAATCAATTTGCTGCACTTAGAATCCGAATGTATCCTCCTGATTGGAGTTAGAAAGAACTACTACAGTAGTAATAGACCCTTTGGTTTTTGAGAAGCTTCAAGTCACAATTATGCGATGAGGGTATTTTCTATCACCCTCTGTTATAAATACTTTTATTTTGGTGCTTAATGAGAGATTGCTGCAAGGAATAATCAAATCCATTATAATTGATACTAGTCAAGGTCAGAATCATGATTAATATTGATATTACCATGAAGGAACGAGAATCTATTAATTCATATCTCGCAAGTAGGAACGGAAATACGGGATTCACCGCTTCCCAGATTTATTATCTAACTTCTCGAGTGTCAAAACTCACTTCCCACTTGCAATTACACCCCAAGGATTATTCATCCCAAATAGGATTGTGGAAATTACTTGGTAAACGCAAACGTCTCTTAGCTTTTTTATCCAATGAGAATACAAATTTATTTACCAGAATTGTCAAGGAATTAGGTCTTCGAGGATTAAAAGGACATTAACCATATCATAAATCCTCTGTCTATTTTGTTATCAAGGGATTTACTATTCTCTCACGTTGTAATTAACAACGTTTTTCTATCCTCGGGGAAATAGGTTGTTATTTCTCTTATAAGAAAGGAAGTAATTTACGAGTATTCGTCTTAAAGATATTGATCCACTGGTAGTAAGTATGGGTCCTCATCATCCATCTATGCACGGTGTTCTCCGGCTTATTGTCGTTTTGCAAGGGGAAAATGTTGTTGATTGTGAAGTCATACTGGGATATTTACATCGCGGGATGGAAAAAATTGCTGAGAATCGAACAACTTTGCAATACTTGCCATATGTAACCAGATGGGATTATTTAGCTACTATGTTTGCCGAGGCGATTACAGTCAATGCACCAGAAAGATTGGCAAATATTGAAATACCAAGTAGAGCTAGTTATATACGTGTAATTATGCTTGAGTTAAGCCGGATAGCTTCTCATCTTTTATGGCTCGGGCCTTTTCTAGCAGATATTGGTGCACAAACTCCTTTCTTTTATATATTCCGAGAGAGAGAAATGATTTACGATTTGTTTGAATCTGCCACAGGCATGCGGATGATGCATAACTATTTCCGAATCGGAGGAGTTGCCACAGATCTTCCATATGGATGGATAGACAAATGTTTGGATTTTTGTCACTATTGTCTACCTAAGATCTACGAGTATGAGCGCTTAATTACAAGAAATCCCATCTTCCTGAGACGTGTCCGAGAAATAGGTTTCATAAGTAAACAAGAAGCCATCAATTGGGGATTATCAGGTCCTTCACTGCGAGCCTCAGGCGTTCAATGGGATTTGCGTAAAATTGATCATTATGAATGTTATGATAACCTGGATTGGCAAATCCAATGGCAAGGAGGAGGAGATTCTCTAGCTCGCTATCTAGTACGAATTGATGAAATGAGAGAATCAATAAACATAATCCGGCAAGCAGTTAAATTTATTCCTGGTGGTCCTTATGAGAATCTTGAGGGTAGGCGTCTTGCACAATGGAAAGACAAAATAGATTGGAATGGATTCAATTATCAATTTGTTGGTAAGAAATCTTCTCCTACTCTTAAATTACCTAAACAAGAACATTATGTAAGAGTAGAAGCTCCAAAAGGAGAATTGGGAATTTTCTTAGTTGGAGATGAGAGCGCTTTACCTTGGAGATTGAAAATCCGGCCACCCGGTTTTATAAATTTGCAAATTCTTCCTCAATTGGTTAAGGGAATGAAGCTAGCAGATATTATGACCATATTAGGTAGCATAGACATAATTATGGGAGAGGTTGATCGTTAACATGTTAAGTGGTTGCGCATTTTACAAAGAAGAGTTAGTTCTCCTTTTTAACGAATTGAAGATTAAAGCAACTCTTTCCGAAGCAATTTGGATCTTCATACACATTCTTAGTTTAATTCTGGGAATTACCATAGGCGTCTTAGTCATTGTATGGCTTGAGTGAAAAATATCGGCAGGAGTACAGCAACGTATTGGACCAGAATATGCGGGTCCTTTAGGGATTATTCAATCCTTATCTGATGGGATTAAGCTTCTTTTGAAGGAAGATGTTGTTCCTGGTAAGGGTAATGCCTGGTTATTTAGTGCCGGACCAGCCGTGGCCGTCACGCCAGTCTTTATTACTTATTTGGTACTACCTTTTGGCCAACATATTATTTTATCCGATTCGAGAATAGGTGTTTTTTTCTGGATTGCTATTTCAAGCATTGTACCTTTAGGTCTTCTCATGGCAGGGTATGGTTCAAACAACAAATATTCGTTCTTGGGTGGTCTCAGGGCTGCAGCTCAGGCTATCAGTTATGAAATACCTTTAGCTCTATGTGTGCTATCGATATCCCTACGTGCGACTCGCAGAGTACAAACTATAAGAAAAGAATATATTTAGTACTAAGAGGTCAAATAGTTATCTAGGTGAGCTAAAACGGCATTTATGCAGTTACAAAGTCAAACCCTAATAGTTTCTGTACGGACTTATCCTATTACTGTCTGTTATACGATCCCAAGTCTGTAATCGATTATTCGGATTTGAAGCGGATCTAGTCAATTTTTGTTTCAATTTAACATTAAAGTTATATAGAGTGAGTGACAAGAAACACGAATATACGCAAGAGATTTTTGAATAGGAAGCACAAGAGAAAAGGGTCTCGTTACTTGAAATAGACTCTGTTTTAGTAGGGATAACTGAGTAGTGCATTTGAGTAATTTCATTTTTGAGTATAATTTCATTCACTTAAGTGATACTATTTGGAACGAAGTAACCTTCATTATCCAGTTGAGAACGAAAAATCGAGATAAAGTCAGACAGGGGTTTGTATATGTATAAATAGGATGGATTAAAAATTAGAATCCATCAAATGGAAATGGAGAACTAATACAACTATAGATAGTTTCAATGTTTCCTAATGAATCTCATTTTCTAGACATATTAAACTTAATAAGGTTGAGATAGATTCGGAAGCAAAAAGGTAGCAGACAGAATCTCATTAATTCTAATTGGATTCTTTTTATTTAGGGGATTTTTATTATGTATCTATCCCTTTAGCCCCTTTAATCCATTAATGATTTCAATGGGAAGCCGTATGAAAAGCTAAATTCATGTACGGTTTCGAATTAGAGGCGGGAAAGTCCGTCGACTATCTTTATCAGGTAGCTTGAGTACGATTGATATTGTAGAAATGCAATCCAAATATGGGTTTTTAGGATGGAATCTGTGGCGACAACCAATCGGGTTTGTAGCCTTTTTCATTTCTTCGTTGGCAGAATGTGAAAGGTTGCCATTTGACTTACCTGAAGCCGAAGAAGAATTAGTGGCGGGTTATCAAACCGAATATTCGGGGATACGATTTGGCTTATTTTATGTTGGTTCTCACCTAAATTTGTTAGTTTCTTCACTTTTTGTAGCAGTTTTGTATTCAGGTGGATGGAGCTCTCCTATTCCATTCTTAGAGACTATTCAAGATTTCTCAAATTTAACCGGTCTCGAAGATTTATTGAACGTGCTTACCCCTGTTCTAGAAGTGGTTACCACATTGTCAAAATCTTATTTCTACTTATTTATTTCCATTTTAACAAGATGGACTCTACCCAGAGTAAGGATGGATCAATTGCTAGACCTCGGATGGAAATTTCTTCTCCCTATTGCTTTAGGGAATTTGTTACTAACAGCTTCATTCCGACTTTTAGAATTAAGCTAATGTATTAATATGTCCGATTCATATTTTCAGTTCAAGTTGAATTCATTTAATTTAAGAGTGATAAATAACTCTACATCTCTCTGTTTTTTATGGGGGATTTTGTTAGTTTTGAGAAAGATTAAAACCCGATAGATATAATGTTTTCATCAATTATTAAGTTTCAAAAGTATGGTCAACAAGTTGCAGAAACTGCAAACTATATTGGCCAAGGATTTGCAGTTACTTTAGATCATTCAAATCGCTTACCTATAACTGTTCAGTATCCATACGAAAAGAATTTCCCAGGTGAACGATTTCGTGGACGTATTCATTTTGAATTTGACAAATGTATCGCTTGTGAAGTATGTGTACGAGTATGTCCCATCAATCTCCCAGTTATCGATTGGATCTTTTGTAAAGACGTAAAAAAAAAGAGATTAAAAGCCTACAGCATCGATTTTGGAGTTTGCATCTTTTGTGGGAACTGTATCGAATACTGTCCAACGAATTGCTTATCAATGACTGAGGAATATGAGCTTTCTTGCTATGATCGTCATGAATTAAATTATGATCAAACCTCATTAGGGCGCATACCCCTACCTTCATCTGGAGACATTTCGATTCGATTTCTTTGACTCCAAAAAATCCTTTTGTTTTGGAAAGATAATTTACAATCAATAAGGCTTAGCATTTAACAAACAACAACCAAAACCAATTGCTCGTTTGAATTAAAGCAATTACTTGGATAACTTGTTTACTTAAAACTTCTCTATGAAAAAAGTAAACCTTAGTTTAGAAAAAAAATTCAAATCAAATATCTAAGTCACTGTGTCTTATGACTATATTAGTATTAATCCATAAATCTGTTTTGGTTTTAATAGAATTAGGTATTTTGTTAGGAAGTTTAGGTGCAGTTTTTTTCATAAATACAGTTAATTCTGCCTTTTCCTTGGGTTTGGTTTTTACTTGTATCTCTTTATTCTATTTTATATTAAATGCAGACTTTGTAGCTGCTGCTCAATTATTAGTTTACGTAGGAGCCATAAATGTTTTAACTCTATTTGCAGTAATGATTACTGACCAATCTGTGGGTTCCTATGCCGTTGCTGATAAACCGGTATCTAATGTTGCTTTTGGGACTTGTGCAATTCTATCTTCACTATTAGTTAGTATGATTCATAATACAAATTGGTTTAGCTTACATCTTTCTCATAAATTGGGAAGTCCTGTACTAGGTGTATTTGAGAATAATATACGACAACTTGGACTTAGATTATTGGGCGAATTTGTAATACCATTCGAACTTGTTTCAATACTTCTACTAGCTGCTTTAGTAGGAGCTATTAATCTGGCACGTGATGATAAAGCATTTCTAGACAACGATAAGTCAGCTGTATCGTCAACACGTAATAATTCGTCCTTTTTCTGACCAAGATAAAAGTTTGTAATTAAAGTTAGTTAATCTAAGTACTATAGGATTTAGAAGTCAGAAAGATTAGAGAAAAAGGTTGACTTATCATCATTTTCGAGGAGAATCTCAACAGATTACGATTGAACAAGGATTAATTCTGGGTGCCTACATATTATGTGTAGGCTTTTTTGGACTAATTACCAGTAGAAATATGATTAGGGCACTTATGAGTCTTGAACCAATTTTTAATGCGATTGCTCTAAATTTTATTACACTTTCCAATCTATTTGACGCTCGGGAAATTGGGGAGATATTCTCATTATTTATAATAGCCGTTGGAGCTGCTGAAGCTGCCACTGGATTATCTATTGCCTTATCTATCCATCGAAATAGAAGATCTACTCGTATTGATCAATCGAATTTGTTAAAATGGTAATAGATTAGGTAATATAGTAAGCTTATTTATTATTCCAATTCACCCTATCTCTTTTATTTCTTGGGTTAATCTGAAATCTAATTAAACCAACTAATCATTTTTTTGTAATGATAGCTTATCACTTCTAGGTAATAAGAGAGAAAAGGAACACGCAGGATCATATATGATTGTATAGGTTTTGTAGATAATAGAATTCTTTTATAGTAAGGAAAAAACTTGCGCAAATACAAATGGGATCTCTCTGCAAGGATTTTATCGTTGGGGATTTGTTCACTATATTAATAATATAATAGGAGAAATAGGCTCGATGGCACATTCAGTAAAGATTTATGATACATGTATAGGATGTACCCAATGTGTCAGAGCATGTCCTACAGATGTATTGGAAATGATACCTTGGGATGGCTGTAAGGCAAATCAAATAGCTTCTGCCCCTAGAACGGAAGATTGCGTGGGATGTAAGAGATGCGAATCTGCCTGTCCAACAGATTTTTTGAGCGTCCGTGTCTATTTGGGATCTGAGACTACTCGTAGTATGGGGCTAGCCTACTAGTTATCCGTTGGGACAAAAGAATTAACTCCCAAGTTATTTACCTCAGCTCATACCCGAGATTTCAAACTTACGAAGTACGGGTATGAGCCACATGATTTGACTTATCTAGTCTTTTTTTATTAGAATTTATATCTTTTTTGAAGTTATGCTTACTAATATACCTTGGTTAACGGTAGTTGTCTTCCTTCCACTTTTTGCTAGTTTAGCAATTCCAATATTACCTCGTAGTGGAAGCAGAGTCATTCGATGGTATACCCTGGGTATTTGCATGTTGGAATTCCTGTTAATCACTTATATCTCTTATTATAAGTTTCAAGTTGATTCGAAATCAATTCAATTGTTAGAGATATTTAGCTGGGTAAACTCTATTAATTTTCATTGGTCACTAGGGATTGACGGCCTCTCCATGAGTCTTGTTATTTTGACAGGTTTTGTTACTACTCTAGCAACTTCAGCAGCTTGGCCCATTACTCGTAATACACGATTATTCTATTTCTTAATGCTAATTATGTATGGGGGCCAAATTGGACTATTTGTTTCCCGAGACATCTTACTTTTCTTCTTTATGTGGGAACTAGAGCTAATTCCGGTTTATTTACTACTTTGTTTATGGGGGGGTAAAAGACGTCTCTATTCAGCCACAAAATTTGTATTATACACAGCTGGTGGTTCAGTCTTTCTTCTGCTAGCAGCTTTGATTTTGGGTTTTTACGGCAATGAAGCTCCTTCTTTTGATATGCAGGAATCAATGTATAAATCTTATCCCCTCTCATTGGAAATACTTATCTATGTTGGTTTTTTGATAGCTTATGCTGTGAAATTACCAATATTTCCTTTTCATACGTGGTTGCCAGATACTCATGGGGAGGCACATTACAGCACATGTATGTTATTAGCAGGAGTACTACTTAAAATGGGCGGATATGGGCTTATTCGATTTAATTTGGAATTATTAAAGAATGCACATTTTTTACTGGGATCGTGGATGATGTTATTTGGAGCAATTCAAATTGTATATGCTTCCCTTATCTCTATGAGTCAACGCAATCTCAAAAGACGAATAGCTTACTCTTCGATTTCACACATGGGTTTTGTAATAATTGGAATTGGCTCTTTTACTGATGCGGGTATTAATGGGGCCATATTGCAAATGATATCTCACGGTTTAATTGGAGCTGCTTTATTCTTCCTTGCGGGCACTTGTTACGATCGAACGCGAACTTTTCTTCTAGATCAGTTGGGGGGAATCGCGGTCAAAATGCCTAAATTCTTTACGATGTTTAGCATTTTCTCATTGGCATCGCTTGCATTGCCAGGAATGAGTGGCTTTGTGTCAGAATTACTTGTTTTTTTAGGAGTTGTTACTTCTACTACCTACCCTTTTCCATTCAAGACGGGAATTACAGTGTTAGGCGCAATCGGTACAGTATTAACGCCAATCTATCTATTGTCAATGTTACGTCAACTATTTTATGGTTATAAGTTTTTTCAGAAATCAGATCCTTATTCAATTGATCCCAGTCCAAGAGAGTTATTTATTCTAATCTGTTTCTTTTTACCAATACTAAGTATTGGTTTATATCCAAATTTAGTTCTCCCTATTTGGAGTACTAAAATACCTGATTTTTTACTTCCATATCAGGATATTACATTGTAGAAAACTAGGTTAATTCTATTCTGTCGATTTGATGCAAAATGACTTTTTCATTCTCATAAAAAACAAGGTGGGAAAGGATACTATTCTCGTTAAACCGATCAGTCACTTCAATCTTTTTGATTTTTTGCAAGTGTTTTTACATATAAAAATATAAAGCGGAGAGACAGGAACAGGCATTTCAGATAGTAAATCTTTGGGAGATAGCTATCTAGTTACTTTCAAGTCTGTTCCTGTCTCTCTAGGTTTTTTCTCTCATTTCTCTATTGAATTAATCTCACAATTATATGATATTGGGTTCTCGCTTCACTAGTTATTTCTTGAAATAGTGGACTTACCCAATAAGATATAATCTACCTTTTCTCAAATTAACCATCCATAATTATGCAACCCAACCCCTAACAGATTAACTCCTAAAAAACAAATCCAAATCAAAAAAAATCCTGTGGATGCTGCCACAGCTGGTACCTCTCCTCTCCATCTTTCATCGATTTTTGTATGAAGATATATTGCATAGATTAACCAAGTTACTAATGCCCAAGTTTCTTTTGGGTCCCAACTCCAAAAAGATCCCCAAGCTTCATTAGCCCACACCGATCCGGAAAGAATACCAATAGTCAAAAAGGAAAACCCCAGAGTTATCGTTCGATAAGTCCATCTATCTAAATAATTAATTAATTGGCATTTTTGCGCATTTGCAAAAAGTAAATAGAAATAATCTTGCACGTCAATTTCTTTTTTAAAGAATTCATAATTAGTACTAAGAAATATATAGTACATATTTGTTTTACACTTAGATCCCCCAGGGTAACTACCTACCTCAGTAAAAAAGATACTTAGTAAAACTATTGCTAATAAAGACCCGCACAATGAGGTTGCATAACTAATCAACGTCGCGCTTACATGCATCATTAACCAATGAGACTGCGAGGCGGGTACTAAAGTCGTGGAATGTTGCATTTCCTGGGGAAGGATCAAATTAGCAAAAGCGTTAATAAATGTACCACTCGGTGCTAAAACTGCACGCGCCAATCTATTTTGATCTTTGACATATGAGATGAAATATAATAAAGAAAAACTCCACGCTAAAAAGATCAAAGATTCATACAGATTGCCTAGCGGTAAATGCCCGGTTTGAAAGAATCGGATAATCAAAAACCCAGTGGTACAAAGAAAAGCAATTGTAATACTATTTCTGTTAAACTGATCGAGTTTATCTATTTGATACAATAGATTTATCAAATCTAAGACAGTTACAAGAAAAAATATTAAGAATGAAATATGTACAAGTATGTATTCTATTCGGGTATACATCGTGATTTTAGAGAATCAAGGATTTATTTTTTATTTCTTAAATTTATTTGAATTAAACTGAGTAATCATTGATTTATTTGGGATATTATATATGATAATTAATCATTTTCTATAGGTTTTCAGGGTTGAAACCTATATCCATTTCGATACTGTTTTCTTTCTCTTTTTACATTGCCGCTACTCGGATTCGAACCGAGATGCTTTGGCACTGCTTCCTAAGAGCAGCGTGTCTACCTATTTCACCATAGCGGCTTATCGAATTTTTCTTAGATTTCTAAATAGACATATGCATTATATGTAGCTCAGGTTGCCAAGTCAACTAACATAGATTGTTCCAAAGCGAGAATATACTTAGATATCGAAATACAATAACAAAAAAAGATAATCACTTAGGGATCTTATAGACGAGAGAGCTAAACTAAAATGCAAAAGTCTATCCACAAATACGTGGATATGTAGATTAAATCTACATATCCATAGAATAGAAATAAACGCATATGCGGAATATAGCGCAGTTTGGTAGCGTCCCATCTTGGGGTGATGGAGGTCGCAGGTTCAAATCCTGCTATTCCGAATGGAAATACTAAGTCTTTTTTATTTGTAGTGATACCATGTTATTCTGTGTAGTTTTTGACGTTTTTTTTTATTACAAAAATAAAGAATAACAAAGAAATGTATAGCCAATTACTAATCCACGTAATTTCTTTGAGATGTATTTAAGAAATTTCTTTCAAATACAAATTAGGAATATAATTTGCAAACAAGAAGAGTAAATAAAATCTAGAACTAATCTTTTCCCGTTTTTCAATTGTTTATTTATGTCAAGCAACAAACTAAAGAAAGAGTACTCTCACTTATTACTATGTTGGGTAGACTTCTCTTCCATTATGTAATAGAAACTTCTTGAACGTCCGCTTAATATAGATTTGGCTAACGAAAACGATCTTAACGATTTCTCAAGGGATTTTAGTTTCCAAACAGAACGACGGATTCTTTTCTTGGAACTGGAACTACGTTTTTTTGGAACGGCCATTTATGTTAAAAGTAACTTTATTTGCAACTAGTAGCTCTATTGATAGGTTTTGATAGAATGAATATAATGAAGGGAGAGGCTTAAAAATCATTAGGACAAATAATGAAGGGATCTGGGAAGTCAAGATAGCAAAATATATAATTTAGCTTTTTAAGCTATTATCAACTACTTAGAGTCCTGCAATTAAAATTAATGGAATCAATTGTAAGTCTAATCATGTTTTCTTTATATCCGGATATTCTTAATTTTTTGTTTCTCTTGGATGAGATCTTGCGAATAGCTAATTTATCCTTGAAACAGCTATGTAATATCCGTCCTTTGATAACTGCATTATTTACCCAGGGAGAACCAACATGTATATTAGATCCATCACGAAAAAGTAAGATTCTGTTTATAGAAAATTTTGTATTAATCCCCCATAGATTTAAATGGTCATTGAAATGACAAATATCGTAAAACCTTCCTGGTTCTACTCGTAGTTGTTTTCCTTCAATGTCTATAATTGCATATTTATTCACTTTGGTTCTTTCCTCCCAATTTTTGCATTTTCTTTTCCCTGTCTCAAAGAATATATTTAGAAAACAGACCTTTTCTTTATAGGGTTTTGAAACGTTCTTATATATTGCAATTTAATTAAGTATTATAGTTACATGAGTATATTGTCAATCTTTGCTTCTTTTGCTTAATAAGCAAAAGAATAAATCTCGTGACTGATTTTTTCTATTAACTTATATTAACTCTATACATTCTATTTGATTTTGTTCTCGTATCTCGTTCTAAATGTTATATATTTAGAACATTTAGAAGGGGAAATAACAAATTTTAATTTGATATTTCTGTGACAGAATACGCTTGGATTATTCCCGTATGTCCGCTATTAGCTTCGTTCTGGACTGGCTCATTGGCCTTTTTTTTTGCAAGAGCTACATTAGTAGTTCGTCGCTTATGCGCATTAGTAAGCATTTCAGCTTTAATAATAGCTACGTTTCTTTCACTTCTCTTACTTCAAGAACAATACGAAAATCAGTCAATTCAACAATATTTATGGGTTTGGATCTTTAAGAACAATCTTTGTATAGAAATAGGTTTTTTTGTTGATTTTTTTAATATAGTAATGTCACTACTCGTTACTATTGTAGGCCTATTGGTTATGATTTATAGTGATAGCTATATGCGTCATGATCAGGGATATGTTAGATTTTATGCTTATTTAAGTTTGTTTACCGCGTCAATGTTAGGATCAATTTTTAGTCCGAGTCTTATACAGCTGTATGTTTTTTGGGAATTGATGGGGATGTGCTCTTACTTATTAGTAGGTTTTTGGTTCACCAGATCAAATGCTGCAAACGCTTGTCAAAAAGCTTTTGTTACTAATCGTATAGGAGATTTCGGGTTACTTTTAGGTATTTTAGGTTTATATTGGACAACCGGGAGTTTTGAGATTTCTGAATTGTGTGATTGATTTAGTGAATTAAAGGAAATGGGGTTTGTAAATGTGATATTTGCAAATAGTATAGTTCTTTTACTCTTTCTAGGCCCAGTAACTAAATCTGCTCAATTTCCACTTCACGTATGGTTACCCGATGCTATGGAAGGACCCACACCTATCTCGGCTCTTATTCATGCTGCGACTATGGTAGCTGCGGGTATTTTTCTTATGGCCCGTATTTTTAGCTTAATTCTCATGTTACCTTTTTCTATGTTTGTTATTTCTTGGATAGGTGGAGTAACCGCTTTTTTAGGTGCGACACTAGCCATTGCTCAGACAGATTTAAAGAGAAGTCTCGCTTATTCTACAATGTCTCAGTTAGGATATATGGTATTAGCGTTAGGTATTGGTGCTTACCGATCTGCTTTATTTCACTTAATAACACACGCTTTTTCTAAAGCTTTGTTATTTCTTGGAGCAGGTTCGGCGATTCATTTAGTGGAAAAAATAGTAGGATATTCACCAAAAAAAAGTCAGAACATGCTCTTTATGGGTGGTCTTCGTAAATACATGCCAATTACTGGAACTACTTTTCTTACAGGTACTCTTTCTCTATGTGGAATACCACCCTTAGCGTGTTTTTGGTCCAAGGACGAAATCATAAATGCAAGTTGGTTATATTCTCCTATTCTAGGAGTAGTAACTTCTAGCACGGCAGGTCTTACGGCTTTTTATATGTGTCGCACTTATTTTTTGACATTTGAAGGAAATTTTCGTGCGATTAAAATGGATTCTTTTAGTTTCAAAAGATATCTCTATTTGTCTGATAGTGATATCATTAATATTTGGGGTGATGGAAAACCCAAATTCCCAGTAAAAAAGATTAATCTTGTATTTAAAAAAGATGTTATTTCGGATGCGGAAATGCTTTTTTACCCATATTTAGAAAAAGAGGAAAAAACTAGTCAGATTTATAACAATCAAAAATTAAAGGAATCAGATTTGGCTATTACATTTCCTCTTGTTACACTTTCAATATTTGTTCTATTCATTGGATTTTTAGGGATTGATATGACTGAGGAAACAATTAATTTTAGCTTCCCTTTCCAATGGTTAATAACTAATTCCTTTATTTGGGATCTTAAAGATTATTTCTTTTTTTTTAGAAAAATAATTGAAGATTCATTTGGCTCATTAGCCATATCTCTTGTTGCTATGAGTATTTCTTTCTATCTATATAGAATATACTTATATGAAGGAGCAAATAGGTTTGTCGATAAGCAAGAGTTTGTCGTGTTTAGCAAAACTTTTAATGAATTACTCCATTTTGTTAAATTATGGTCACTCAACCGGGGCTATATAGATCATTACTATAACATTTGGTTTGTTCGTAATTTAGCAGTTTTAAGTACTAAGATACTAAATTTTGATTGTAATATAGTTGATTGGCTCGTCAATACCGTTGGTGTTTCAAATCTTCTTGGGGGTGAAAGCTTACGCTATTTAGGAAGTGGTAGGATATACCATTATTTAACTATAGCAATCTTTGGCGTTATTTCAATAATAATGCTATGGAGATATTACAACTAGTTGTTGATTTCCCAATCCCCCCTTTGCCATAAACTGCTATTTTCGTCTCACGAAGCTCCAATTCGCATTGATTTCTCCCGACTCTCCTGCATATTCCCCCATCTCTCTATTTTCTTTTTGCTTCCCCTATTCTCCCTATTTATCTCAAATAGTTTTCTTCCATGATCTGGAAATGAAGGTGGAGAGAGAATCCTGCGACTATCCTATTCTACTACGCCTCTTGGGAGGGGGGAATAGAAACCGTTGATGGTTGATTGATCAATGCGAATCATAGGGGGGGATTGTGAGGTTGATCTTGACCTTGTCTCGGCCGATTGACCCCCCCCTCCCATGCACATGAGTCGGGGGCTTTTCTATTCGAATGGGATTGCTATCGCTACTGCCCCTCACTATAATGGGAGTTAGGGCTACACGAAGTTTATGAAATGGCAGAGAAAGCTTAACTCCTTCCAGATAATTGTCTCCCGTAAGGGAGGTATTTCTGGGACTGATATTTTCCTCGGTAGCTCAGCGGTAGAGCGGTCGGCTGTTAACCGATTGGTCGTAGGTTCGAATCCTATCCGGGGAGATTCGTATCTACGTCGAAAACCCCCAGTAAAGTAATAGGAATAGTAGAGTTTCATTTCATACATATGCCAACTCAAGTCGCGTTGGACCGTAATGCCTACTTCAAGCCTCAACAATAACGAATGGAGACGGGAATACTGGTGACGCGTCCTACCCCTCCCTGAGTAGCTACAAAGATCTACTTGAGACATTGTTTTCTTTTTTTTAGTTTAGTTTCCACTTCGAATAAATCCGGTGTATCCAATCACTGGACTGATCAAATTAAGAAGTCAAGTCGGGAGTACAAAAGATCTCTAAGTTGGCAGAAATCTTCCGGAATAACCTATACCCCCAATCCTATCTTTCGGTGAATAGACTCCTATCATACTTCTCTAGTGACTGGTCTCCAAGTTCTCCTTAATACTGAGATTTTCTTTTCCGCATCAGTAGAAGGAAAAGATAGATCTTCCTTCTACTGATTTGGCTTTCAATTCTATGGCTAGAGATTTATACGGGGTGGGGAATATCTAGGTGGGAAAACAACAGTTGTTTCATGGCATCGAACTCTCATGAAGGAATTTTTTGATTGTTCGATCCAGTGATGCTTTACCAAACCGGAACGGATTGGATAGATATTCATAAGTCTCAAGTAATATATTATAGAAAAGAAAATCCTGAGATTGGTAACGGTTCCGTGTCATCCATTTGTTTCTATGAACCAGAAGCCTAAACCGAAGAAATCGTTCCGGCAAATCCTCCGCTACCGCGTAGCAACCCAAACGAACGGGAGTAAATAGCTGTGGATATTGCAGATGTATTTCTATAGAAGAGGTTTCCCTGATGTATCCGGGATCTCGCTCCTCCTCATCCAAAGGGAGATTCTTCCACCGATAGCCGGGTTTCAGTTTCGGATTATCTTCGCGATAGAGGAAGAAATCTTTAATTTTCTTATTTGACATCTTATGAAGGCGCTGCCTTCTCATACCGTAAATTTTGTAAAGCCTCCGTGCCAGTTCTTTTGTCGACAACAAGTTGCGGCGCGAGGGAGGAATGTTAGGGTCTGGCTGGAACAGAAGCATGGGGTCCCAGATGAAGCGCCCCCCAAAGAGTCGAGTTGTTTCATGAGATCGATCGCAATGTGTTTCATACTCATTAGATGAGTCGCCAGAGATTCCCAATTCGAGAAATTGCTCACGTAACAACAAGTTATCTAATCGGTTTTCCAATCTTTTGATGGAGTTATCTGTTCCATCAGTGACAGATTTCTCGAAGCTGAAAAGATACCCGCTTTTCTCGCACCACTTACTTTTTTCCCCTTTAATCTTATTGAATTCGAAATCTTGTTGGGGTATGTAATTCTGATTGTAGTAAAGCAGAATTAAGTTATACAAATGGTTGGGTTCGGATAATACCCTGATCAATTGGTAAGTTCCGCTTCGCAGGAAACGGAGACGCCAAGCCTTGCGGGACCAAGTAATGTCACGCGATATCTCTGTCGTCGAGTTTCTTAATTCGGGTGACTGTTGCATCTCGAAATCGGTTAGACTACTCAGTCTCCCTCTTCTCATAGATTTGCAAGAGCGACTTGGGGAAGTTACACCTGAGCAATAGTTGGGTTTTCCAATAGGAAAGGGGAGAGGAAAACTATTACAGCGTCGATTCCCGGCCTTAGGAATCTCTGGACCTGAGAATTTAGTTGGGAGGTTTTCTAGGACACCACAAGCTAGGTTTAAGTCATTCTCTACAAGTTTGTTGAGAACCGTGAGATTCTCTTTTTTCCCCATATCCATTTGGAACGAATCGTGAGCTACTAATTTGGCTAGTACCTCTAGGAGATGCGAAAACATAGTGAATTCATCAATTATTGATTCATTTATTAAAGGTTCCACATACCAGTTAGACAAGTAATAAAATCGCATCTTTAACGCGTCACGACCAATAAATGGGATATTTGTGAGAAAAAGATCTATCAAACTATTTCTCGGAGTGGCTTCCGCCATCTTGTAGGAAGAGATTTCCCATTCAGAATCAGATCCCATCCCATTGCCCATATCACTAACAGTCGAATGTTGCCTATGCAAAGCTAATCCAATTGTGTTCCCACATACAAACTTTTCCCTTTTGGAAGTACCTATTAATAACGCTTCATTAGCGAGAAAAAAGAAATCTCGTTTACTATAACCTGCAGTTTCAGACACAGTACTCTCAAGAAGAGACGGATTAGCCCTTATCTCAAAACCTTTGATACGTAATAGGATCGACAATTCTTTCTGACGTTGACGCCCATTGAACTTCCGAAGATTTATTAATTAGCTTAACCGATTCGGAGCTACTGAAGCTGGATCTATCCTCGCAGGCACGTGAGTGGTGGCAATAACGACGTTCGCGCGGATGTCGGAGTTGCCGAGCTTGTGACCAATACTCTTCAAGATTCGGCAAAGTAAGAATTTGGGATCAGCTTCTAGCTTATTATACGAACGACAAATATTCAATTCATGAATATCTTGAATCCATAGTGTACAGGGAGACATCTCTCTTGCTATTTCGAAGACGATATCTAATCTGTGTACGCTCTCTTTCGAAATGAAATTCCCACGTACATTTCTGAATCTGAAGAAAGATCGGTTGTATATGAAATTCTTTAATGGGAGTTTCACCACGGGAAAGTAGGAGTTGAATGCTACATCTCTAATGATGGAGGATCGGCCAGTTTCTACAGGTCCTACTAGTAAGATTCCTTTAGGTAGCAATAATCCCGATTGGAGTGAAATAGGTATGTCACGACATGGCATATTTAGTAAATTCTCTCTCCGCCTTGTTGTTGCTGAAAATACAATATTTCTTCCAAGGGCGGAAAAAGCCCACTTCTCCGCAGGATCTAACTTACGAATCTTGTGACCCAATAGATCATTTTGCCAGAATTGAAGTAAGTATGCCAAAACATTGGATCTTCCTTGTAGGTAAGGTTCATGAAAGATATTGTTGCTCAACAAATCAGAATTGGATTTGGATCTCGATGCATACCTGTAGAGCATCTGAGTCGTTACTAAATGTTGAGTCAGTAGTTCTTTCTTACTCTCTAAAATATCAGAGCTTTCCCTACGAAATATCCATGAATCAAGTTCATTCTTCACGAGAAGGAAAAAGATGATATTACTTACATAATTCAAGAATCTATTCAAAGAATGAATCAGTAGATCTCTAGTTAACATTTAGCTTGTCGGGGGGGAATACATTACCTTTTTTAAATAGGATCTACGCATCGGGTCTGTTAAATATTCAATAGTATCGAAACGTTTCCACGAATGAAAGGAATTGGAACCCGAAACGGCAGACAAAGGATGTTTCAATGAGGCGAGAACAAATAATATTGAAAGGATGTAGCAATAGGAGATAGGCCTATTGGGAAATTGAGATACCGACCATTCCCCCAGATGTAACATCTCCGCTTCGTTAGGGATTTTTCTGAGAATGAGAAGATCGGTCTCGGATGGTATAGTGTTAATAGAATGGCTTCCGAATCTCAATCCTAACCTTTGCAGGCTTTGAAGTAAATAACCTTGTGCGCCACTTCCTAAATCCCCAGCAATCCCTCCAAAAATCTTAGGAAGATCATGATTTGAATCGTGATTTCTCTTAAGTATTATTTCTGGATATGTTTCTCCAATTAGAGCGCAGAAGTATCTCCACCAGGTAGGGGTGAAAAACAGGGGTATATAATCTCTCAATAAGCCCCATTTTTCGCCGATACTGTCTTTCCAGAAGATCCAAGAGATCTTATATCTGTTCAAATCTTTTGATAATTCATTAAAATTGATGAAATGGAACGGGCGAGTATCTTTTTCCCGGGCAGATGAATCTGCGAACCTCACATCTTTGCGAAGAACCTCCTTCCCAAAACCAAAAGCTCTCGCTAGAAATATCGATGGTACGTCATTGCATAATGAGAATCTTAGCGACCAATAAGGTGTATCCAATTCCTCCGGTTCCCAGAAATAATCACTAGACAAACCGTTTTGATGGACTCGATTCCCGATGGAATCATTTCCCGAGTCTAATCCATCTTTTAAAAATCTCTCAGAATCGAATCGATCTAATACCAGATTCCGACGAGGTTGGGTTCGCTGATGATCCGACCACGAGTCGGAGTTTACCGACGCCTCCCCTAAAGAAACTCCATCGTTACTACACGAGGATAGGAATGAGTCTGTCGCTTTACCGGGGGATGAGCTCAAACTTGCCAGTAACCCATTCAGATGCAAGATAGAATTGCGAAGTCCATCTAAATGAGTTACTGTCGTCGCAGACTCATACAGATTAGGCGACATAAATTGAATTAACGTGAGTAAGTGACCAGATACCTCCCCTACCGTTTGTTTCGAGAAATTGGATGATAACGAATCTGACGGTTGGGGATGAATCAATGAGATGATATCAGGTGAGATGACTTTCTCATTGGAGCCCACAGAAAAGTTTTCTAACACGTTGAGATAACTACTGCTGCAGTTTCTGACTAAGAAACCCCCTTCGATTTTTGGGATGAAGTTGTTTCGGCTACGTATAGGTGAGTCGTTTCTCTCATTCATTTGATCGGAAATGTTCTTTGGGCTACCCCCACTAATATTCCTAATTGAAGTCCGACCTAAATCATACAGAAAAAGATTCCAAATCTGCCTACCCATAATAGAAAGAGCCTCACTCGAGAATCCTGCTCGGATATCTTCGATGCGAGGCAACCCGAGAAAGGTGGAATTCGACGCAGGTTTTAGTGCGGTCGAAGAGCCTATTGACGGTTTAAACCCGACTAGAAAACTTTTTCTTTCTTCAAGAGTTGTTTTGAAAGAAAGTATCTGTTGGTCAATGTAACCATCGACTAAACCTGAGAGAAAACCATGCTCAATATGATCCATCTTGTTCAATTTCTCAACATCTATGTCGTCCAATTTCTCGATACAGTAAGCGATGGTATCTATCATAGCTTTATGGTGAGTAGCCCCAGCAACAATCATTTCAGAAATAAATAACATATTGAGAAATCGGTGAAGATATCTCTTGGTATGTCGATTGGTACTACGTAGACTGACGCCAGTAGTACTTAGCAACCCGTCTCCCACTATCGACATACGGCATATAAATCCCTCCAATTTGTACATCATTGCTTTTCGCAAGAGTTTCCCGACAGAGAAAATCGCCGTCGCATTGAGCCATTTATCCATATTGGATTGGACATTCCTACACTCACCAATCCGAAAGGTAACATATTCATTTGATAGACACTCTACGTAATCCTTCCACTTGAATACTGTTTGTTCAGTTGCAATTCGTGTCACACTGGTGTATTCTCCTACACCCGTAGGGCCATCCAACCAATAGTTGAGTCGGGAGAAATAGTCAGTGGATAACGTGCAGAAATAATCGTGGAGAAGATATATGTATGTAAAGTAGATAGGTATGATTCTATTTTGCCCATATAATCTAACTGGAGAATATCTCGAATCTAGGTTCCCTCCTCCTTCCAGTTTGTTTAGAAGATTAGTAATCTCATTTTGATTAGTTGTTTCCTTAGGTATCTTGAGAGATGTTTTAAAACAGTTTGGGAGAATATCATCGAAGTCGAAGTATCCGCTACTTGCTAACCTAGGTTTCTTGCCAGATATTTTGGTAAACGGCATATTTGTCCCCATTTCCAATGGAGAAGATCCTTTCTCGGATTTGATGCTATTACTAACATAAATATTTCTTTCCCCACCCCAAAGAAGGTTTGATTTCCCAATTCTGAGAAGGAAGTCAGTGAGTTGGTTGATTAATGGATTACTAACTTGTGGATAAGCGTATAGAACAGGAAAGACTTTCCTATCTTCTCCATAATCTAATTCGGATATAGAGTTGCAAAACAACTTCGTTTTCTCATAAGACAGAAACAAAGACAAGTTGGAAAAGGCTTCTTGCTCAGAGGAAAACGCCGATCTATTCCTTCGGCGATCGACGGAATCTGCGGATTCGAGTAACGCTCTTTTAAAGAGGTCCAATACTACGGGACTTAATGAATCGTTTCCAAGCCGTATTGCTTGTAGCCCACCCAGATCTTGGCTGTTACGAATTTCGCAGAGAGGCGGCGACTCTGAATTGTTTTGGTGGCAGTCACTTCCGCTGTTGGAAACTATGAAAAGCTTATAGGATTTGAAAAACATAAGCAAATCTTTCAAAAGCCTACCCCCACCAACCATTTGAATCTCTTCAGATTCATCCTTGAATCTATCCCCGCCAAATAAATCCTTTGTTATACGTGCCTTCCATCTACCGGAAAGCAAGGGAATCGTCACATCATCATAACGAATGCTAATCTCCTCCTCTGAAGAATCCGCAGAGATTCCAATCTCTTTGTTTGAACCTAAGGAGTAGGGAGCTGGTACCCTTCCCTTCCCATTTCTTCTAAGAGAGAAGAATCTCTCGAATAGGAGGAAGCAATCGTAGGGATAATTGTCAGAATCCTCTGTATGTTTCTTTCTTATCCCGTAACCTCCATTACTGGCTTTTGCTAATACAAAACTTCTCTCGATCGAATCCTTGTCACTTAATGAATGCATGAAAATTGGTATTGACAGCAACATCAACATTTCCAGGATGACGCTACTACCCCTCATTACTGAATGACGAAGATTACGTACAAACAGTGAACTTAGAAATCAAAAGTCAGATAATCTGATAAAAGGTTTAGTAGTGGAAACCGGACTAACTACAAGTTCTTCGAGATGTTGGTTTTTCAATGATTCGGAGAAGTACTTTAATGCATCGACTTCGACGAAGTCCCAAACCTCAGATGAAGAATCTGGGCCCCTTATTCCTACTCGTTCTTCTACCATCTTTCTCATCATAGTTTCTTTCCCTTATTAGTTCCGAGACTATTTCTCTACCTATTCTCCATATTTATTATATTATATGGAGAATCTTGAGAATTTCAAGATGGTATGAAAAGATTCTATCAGTCGAGTCTGGTTATTTCCGTAAATAGCCGCATCGAAGATTGCAATGAGATTGGGAATCCTACGATGTCATTATCTAACCCACATATATCCCACCCAACTCAACAAATCCTTTCCGTTCCAAGTTATAAGCGAGCGGACCGGTATTAGTGATTCCCCCCGGATGGGCGAACGACGGGGATTGAACCCGCGCGTGATGGATCCACAATCCATTGCCTTGATCCACTTGGCTACGTCCGCCCCTTCTTTCTGTCACTTGTTGAGGAGTTCTTCGAAGGTGACCGAGGTCCATTCGTTAAACTAGATAGATGATTCTTTGATTGATACACAAGCCATATCAACTCCATAGATCTAACAAGACAACATAGAATCTGCGAAATGGGGAATGGACTCCTAACTTATTCAAAGGTTGAAGGGTTGTAAACTTTTTGCAAATCAAACTAATAACTCTTCCCGATTTATTAATAAATCCCGATAGTTTAACTCTTCATTCTTCTCGATTTGAGGTGGGAAACTGCTGACCGTGATATTTATTGTGACGGGACGTTATCCTCTTCTCTTTTCGTTCTACCGTACGAACCAGTCCTCTCTACTTCTTTTTTCAGTGGATACCAAACCCTCCAGGGTTTGGTATCCAGTTGTGCTGCATAACCAGACGGATATTACCCGTCTATAGAAGGGGCTTCGACAGAAGCTAAGTCTAGGGGGAAATTATGAGCGTTACGCTCATGCATGACTTCCATACCTAGGTTAGCACGGTTTATGATGTCAGCCCAGGTGTTTATAACACGGCCTTGGCTGTCAACCACGGATTGGTTGAAGTTAAAACCATTCAGGTTGAATGCCATAGTGCTGATGCCTAAGGCAGTGAACCAGATACCTACTACGGGCCAGGCAGCTAAAAAGAAGTGTAAAGAACGAGAATTGTTGAAGCTAGCATATTGGAAGATCAAACGACCGAAGTAGCCATGAGCAGCTATAATGTTGTAAGTCTCTTCTTCTTGGCCAAACTTATAACCTGCATTGGCAGACTCATTCTCAGTGGTTTCTCTAATCAAACTGGAAGTTACCAAAGAACCATGCATAGCACTGAATAGAGAGCCGCCGAATACGCCAGCTACACCCAACATGTGGAAAGGATGCATAAGGATGTTGTGCTCAGCCTGGAAAACGATCATGAAATTGAAAGTACCGGAAATGCCCAGAGGCATACCGTCAGAAAAACTTCCTTGACCAATTGGGTAGATCAGGAAGACGGCGGCAGCAGCTGCGACTGGAGCTGAGTAAGCAACAGCAATCCAAGGACGCATACCTAAACGGAAGCTTAGTTCCCATTCGCGACCCATGTAGCAAGCTACACCAAGTAGGAAGTGAAGAACGATCAGTTCGTATGGACCACCATTGTAAAGCCATTCATCGACGGAAGCTGCTTCCCAGATTGGGTAGAAATGTAACCCAATAGCTGCAGAAGTAGGGATGATAGCACCGGATATAATGTTGTTACCGTATAGCAAAGAACCAGAAACAGGCTCACGAATACCATCAATATCTACAGGAGGAGCTGCGACGAAAGCGATGATGAATACGGAGGTTGCGGTTAGTAGGGTGGGAATCATCAAGACACCGAACCATCCGATGTAAAGACGGTTTTCGGTGCTGGTGATCCAGTCGCAGAAGCGACCCCATAGGCTTGCGCTTTCGCGTCGTTCTAAAGTTGCAGTCATGAGAATTCTCGGTTTTCGAAAAGGAGTTAGTGATTCCCCAGGCTAGTAAGCCTGTTATTTTGTATTGTATCACAAAAAGATATCTGTGTCAACCAAAATTGATTGAGTCTCTAGAATTACCGGATACAGAAGCTTCTTCCCCGTATCTCGATATTTTTGTTACTCCTTTCACAACCTGGATTTCCTAAAACAAGGGAAGGAGAGGAATGAGATTTCTCTCCTAAATGATGCACGCTCCTAACCCTAATTACTAAGCCTTTTCAAGAACGAAGCACTCCGCAGCTTCGCATCGACCAACGTATTGCAGATATTGCAAGAATTAACGAACTGAGAAGGAAATAGTCGTCAACCTCTCAATCATCCATTTCTTTGTAGTGTTTTTTGACTCCCCGATCCTTGCTCCAATCCACTTTTTGTTTTTGTTGTGGATTGGAACTAATCTAAACAAAACTAACGGAAGTGGGCAAAAGCTTTGTTAGCTTCCGCAACTTTATGAGTCTCCTCCTTTTTCCGTATGGCACTACCGGAATTTCTGGCGGCATCCATCAATTCATCACTCAATCTTAAAGCCATACTTCGACCTGAGCGTTTTCGACACGCGATCAATGACCACCGGATGGCCGATGCTTTTCCTTTTGCAGGTACTACTTCAACGGGAACTCGATAAGTTGATCCACCTACACGTTTGGTTTCTGTAACTACATCGGGAGTTACCCCACGCACTGCCTGTCGCAGAACAGACAGTGGGTTCCTACTTGTCTTTTATCTAATCCGCTTCATAGCCTGATAGAAAATCTGATAAGCTAGTGATTTTTTGCCGTTTTTTAGAATACGATCAACCAGCATGTTTACTAATCGATTGCGATAAATTGGATCCGATTCGATATTTCTAATTTCGTTCACGACACTGCTCCGATGTACCACGAGTTTACAAAGACTTCAAGCAATCTTTCTTCTTCCTTCCCAGCGGTGTCTTAAGCTACTATTTTGGCTTCTTCACTCCATATTGTAGAGTGGATCCACCGGTTAGTGAGGGATCTCCCCCCAAACTGCACGTGCGACTTTCGCCGGATACAGCTTTCCATATGATTGAGTAACAACTACGTTTTCAACTAATTTTTGTTCGTCACGCAAATCATATTTACTCATTGCACATTGAGCATCCGTCTCCTCTTCTTCCACGGAGAAGGGAGAAATAGGTATGGGAAGTGGAGATCTCGCAATTCAGTGATCTTACCAGTAATGTCCGTAGGTTTCCTAATCCAATCGGTAGATGTAGACAAAGTCTCCGCCGAAGAGTCGTAGTCCTAACCCGAACCTGTTCCATAGGGGAAAGACTCCTTAGGTAGGAGTACGGGTAAAACTCAACTTCACCTGCTAGAGTAAAACACCTTAGACACCAAGTTGTCTCATGCAAAAAGATGGGTAATAGTCAATCTTTACAGTAGCAGGCTTCAGTCCCCTGGCAATGCTGGGTCGGCTACACATTTAACATATCAGAACAACTGATACGGAATCATTGCGATGATACGAGTTGGGACAATGCTCTGCGACGCACTGGAACGCCCTTTTTTACGATCTTTAACTCCTACAGCATCTAAGGCTCCTCTAACGATGTGATATCTAACGCCGGGTAGGTCTTTGACCCTTCCGCCTCTCACCAGGACCACCGAATGTTCCTGCGAATTGTGTCCAATACCTGGTATGTAAGCCGTTACCTCAAACTTGGAGGTTAAGCGAACCCTGGCGACTTTACGTAGGGCAGAGTTGGGTTTTTTTGGTGTAGTTGTGAAATAGTCGACAGCTACAAAGTCGCTATACAAAACCGTACATGAGATTCCCACCTCATACGGCTCCTCGTCATTCAATTACTGTTGGGGGCCCAATCGCTTATGACTACAAGTACAAAAATCAATTTAGGGAATAAATCTTCTTGCGAGTTCATTTTGTTTTGTTTTGCCCTTGTACCCCCGGATTGCGAGAAGGCGACGCAAATATAGAACTGGGAAATCTCTCAGATTGATGCATGGGTTTACCGATGCAACGAGTTTCTCGCCTTTGCGTTAGTAATATGAGGCGGATTGAATATGGAGGAGATTGACGAGTCGGTATCAGCTTATCCACATCATTAATCATTTCTCGGGAAGGAATTCAGAGGCACTCACTCTCTCGTTCTTCATTTCGTTCCGACAGAGCTACCTGAGTAGGATTCGTCAACCTAACGAGCTATCCAATA